TAGAGTTCAACTCCCGTTCTCAACCCATGAACAATATGAGTCCGAAGCTTCCTTCGTAACTCCAGGAACTTCTTCGTAGTGGCTCCGTTCCATGCCCATGTCTCATTTCATAGGGAACCTCAATGTGGCTCTATTTCATTATATTCCATCTATATCCCAATTCCATTCATTTCATATCCCTTTTGTGTCATTGACATAAGCATTTAGAGTATATCTGTTTCTATCTATATAGATATGGAAAGGAAAGTTAAGGAATCATCATATAATAATCGATAAATTGCAATAGAAAAGAAAAAGGGGAGGTTTGTGATGATTTTGAAATCTTTTCTACTAGGTAATCCATTATCCTTATGCATGAAGATAATAAATTCGGTCGTTGTGGTCGGGCTCTATTATGGATTTATGACCACATTCTCCATAGGGCCCTCTTATCTCTTCCTTCTCCGAGCTCGGGTTATGGAAGAAGGAGCCGAGAAGGAGGTATCAGCAACAACTGGTTTTATTGCGGGACAGCTCATGATGTTCATATCGATCTATTATGCGCCTCTGCATCTAGCATTGGGTAGACCTCATACAATAACTGTCCTAGTTCTACCGTATCTTTTGTTTCATTTCTTCTGGAACAATCAGAAAAACTTTTTTGATTATGGATCTACTACCAGAAATTCAATGCGTAATCTCAGCATTCAATGTGTATTCCTGAATAATCTAATTTTTCAATTATTCAACCATTTCATTTTACCAAGTTCCACGTTAGCCAGATTAGTCAACATTTATATGTTTCGATGCAACAACAAGATTTTATTTTTAACAAGTAGTTTTGTTGGTTGGTTAATTGGTCACATTTTATTCATGAAATGGGTTGGATTGGTATTATTCTGGATACGGCAAAATCATTCTATTCGATCTAATAAGTATCTTGTGTCAGAATTTAGAAATTCTATGGCTCGAATCTTTAGTATTCTCTTATTTATCACCTGTGTTTACTATTTAGGCAGAATGCCGTCGCCTATTTTCACTAAGAAACTGAAAGATAAAGAAACCTCAGAAACGGAAGAAGGGGGAGAAAGAAAGGAAGAAAGCGATGTAGAAACAACTTACGAAATGAAGGAGACTCAACAGGAACAAGAGGGATCCACCGAAGAAAACCCTTCCCTTTGTTCGGAAGAAAAGGAGGATCTGGACAAAATAGATGAAACGGAAGAGATCCGAATGAATGGAAAGGAAAAAACAAAGGATGAATTTCACTTTCAAGAGGCACGCTATATAGATCAAGATAGCCCAGTTTACGAAGATTCTGATCTGGAGAACCATCAAGAGAATTGGGAATTGGGAAGACTGAAAGAAGAGAAAAAGAAAAGAATGAATAAAAAGATTAACACATAAGAAAAATACAAGAATAAATAAGATGAGATTCGCCCACCTCCGATATATTTTATTACTTCGCCCAGAAAAAAACTTGCAACACCAATCCCATTTATAATTCCATCAATTATATATTTATCAAAAAACTGAGTTAGCTCGGCTAAACCTCTTATACTCATGGTGAAAATCTCAGTATAAAAAATATCTATATAACCACGATTATATGACCAATTATATATCACACCTTTTATTTTATCCAAAATAATCCTTTTAGGACCTTTTTTGAAAAATAAATTAATTAAGCCCAAATTTTTTAAAGATGAATAAATAGATCCATAAAAAATAGATGCTATAAATAGTCCGAAAAGAGCTATACTTACTGAAAAAAAAGCATTTGACAAAAATTCATACCAATAATCAGAAGAATTAACTTTCTGATGAAAAAAGGTTGTCGATGGAGTTAACCATTTTGATAATAGATCCAAATCTATTACTCCTCCGTTAAAAGAAATTCCTATTGATCCAATGAACAAAGTGAATAGTACTAATACAAGGAGAGGAAATAACATAGTATTGTTCGATTCGTGAGGATACATAGAAGTGTATCTATTACTAAAGTAGGTACTAAAGTCTCGTATCTTACTTCTTAGATTCTTGTCAATTTTAGATATATCTTTTGAAAAAAAACAAATCTTATTCTTATTCATTTTTGAAAAAAAGAAATTCCTATTGACTTTCTTAAGTGTCCCTTTTCCCCATAGAGATATTGAATAAAACGAGCTATTTTTTAGACTACTAATACTACTACTATAATCTTGAAAATGAATGCGCAAATACCCATCAAAGGTAAGTAAGTACATCCTAAACATATAAAATGCGGTTAATCCTGTTGTGAACCAAGCTATTAGTGCGAAAATTGGTGAGTACAACCAACTATCGTGAAGAATTTCATCCTTGGACCAAAAACAAGCAAGAGGTGGAATACCACAAAGAGAAAGTGTACCTAAAAAAAAAGTCGTTTTTGTAATTGGAACATATTTTGTTAAACCTCCCATAAGAACCATATTCTGACTTTTTTCTGGTGAATATCCAACAAGAGGTTCCATTGAATGAATAATGGATCCGGATCCCAAAAACAATAAGGCTTTAGAATAGGCATGGGTTATCAAATGAAATAAAGCAGCTCGATAAGAACCTATACCTAGAGCTAACATAATATAACCCAATTGAGACATTGTAGAATAAGCTAAACTTCTTTTAATGTCTCTTTGGGCAAGAGCTAAAGTAGCTCCTAAAAGTACTGTTATTAGACCTACTAAACAAATAAGATTCATTATGTAAGGTATAACTATGAAAAGAGGAAGAAGCCGAGCTACAAGAAAAATTCCTGCTGCTACCATAGTAGCAGCGTGTATAAGAGCCGAAATAGGAGTGGGGCCTTCCATGGCATCAGGTAACCATACGTGAAGGGGGAATTGTGCGGATTTAGCAACTGCACCGACAAATAATAAAAAGGCACATAAAGTAGCAAATAAAGAATTGACCCCATTATTATGGATCAAGGTATTCACTATTTGGAACAAATCCCGAAATTCGAAACTACCAGTTATCCAATAAAATCCTAAGATTCCTAACAATAAACCAAAATCTCCTATACGATTAGTTACAAAAGCTTTTTGACAAGCACTTGCTACAAGGGGTCGTGTGAACCAAAAGCCTATCAAGAAATACGAACACATTCCCACAAGTTCCCAAAAGATATAAATTTGTATCAAATTGGAACTAGTAACTAATCCCAACATTGAAGCATTGAAAAAACTCATATGAGCAAAAAATCTCAAATATCCTTGGTCGTGAGACATATAATTGTCACTATAAATAAAAACCATGATTCCAACAGTAGTAATTAGTATTGACATAATAGAAGTAAGTGGATCGATCAAGTGTCCGAACTCTAATAAAAAATTATTATTGATGGTCCAAGACCATAGATATTGATAGGTCAAACTTCCATTTATTTGCTGAATAGACAGATTGGTCGAAAACCACATAACTATACTTAGTAGTAAAACACTTAGGAAAGCCCACATACGACGAAGATCTTTTGTTGCTGTCGGAATAAGTAGAAGTCCAAATCCTATTGACATCGTAACTGGGAGTGGAAAAAGGGGTATTGTCCATGCATATTTATATGTATATTCCATAAGAAAACAAATTGTTCTTTTTTCTTATAATTGTTTCCGATTCACTACTTCTGCTGATCTCTTTTCAAAAAGAACAAAACAATAAGAAAAAAAATATGAAAAAGATCAAATACAAAAATTCCAAAAATACAAATATTGGAATTATGACTTTTTTTTTCTTAAAGAATTGAAAGAAAAGTTTTAATTGGTCGATCAAATATCAAATAAGAGGATCAATTAATTAGTCAAGTTTATTACTTAGTTATTAATTAACTGAAAACTATAGAAAAGAAATCTATTTTTGAAATAATATGACATCATATGAAATATTGAATAATTGGATTTTCCCTTTACATTATATTCTAATCTTTCCATAATATTCTAATTATGTAACATGTAAAATATAAAATGTAAAATTATCTAATTTATAGATATATGATATATTTTTATATTTAAGATAGATTTAATCTCTTTATATTTAATAGATTAAAGTTCAGTTACATATGTTTTTCTCTCTTTCTCTTTTTTTTTTTTTATTGTCAAATCTTTATTTATTTATATATTATTTATTTATATACTATATATTTCATATTTCTATATAGTTAGTGAATATTTATTTATACTTTTATACTTTTTATAGACTTTTTCAATTTTTTTTAATTAGTATTTAGTATAGACTATTTTATATTATTTGCTTTACTATTTTATTTTCCTATTTACATAATTATATCAATATTTTCTATTACTATTATTAAGAATAAATATCAATATTTTCATATTGATATTTATTCTATTTATTTTCTTCTTTTTTTTCTATTTGTATGCTATGATATTATTGAGGGAATTTTGAAATTGATGTAATTCAATATTAAGTATAGATAAGAACTAATAAAAAAGATTTCTTTTGAACAATATATGTCTTTCACATACAACGATAAAAAGGAGTCACCTACCTTTTGAATGGCAGTTCCAAAAAAACGTACTTCTATGTCAAAAAAGCATATTCGTAGAAATCTTTGGAAAAAAAAAGGATCTTTAGAGGCAGTAAAAGCTTTTTCTTTAGCTAAATCTATTTCCACCGGACAGTCAAAAAGTTTTTTTGTGCGACAAAAAAAAGTCTTGGAAAAATCTTAATTGACATGTTTTAAAGAACTTCCAAATTTCCATTTTGGAATTGGAAGGCGAATGATTCAATTTTACTAATGTATTGTTTATTGTATTTGTATTTAACTTCTCCTTATTAGTTAACGCTAGATAATATGAAAAATAAGAATCTTTCTGTCTACTTGATTCAAATTTTTTAGTATTGTTTATTTTCTTTTTTTTATCATCTTTTTTTTCTAGTTTTTCTAGTCTTTCTATATTTTTATTAGATTCTAATTAGAATCTAATTCTATTCTATTATCTATATAATATATATAGTCATTATATAGATAATATATCTATATTATATATATAGAGATATTATCTATCTATTATTGTAATCTATCTATTATTGTATTTTTTATTCAATTTTCATTTTCTTCTTTTTTTATTCTATTTATTGAAATTTCTATTGATTGATGATTTATATTGAATTCGTGAGATGGTTTTTTATTTCCTATGAATTGTGCTTTTCAAAATGGAAAAGCACAATTACGATAGACAAGGAAGAATCTCAATATTTCATTAGATTTTATACTCTATTTCATTAGACTTTATACTAAATACTAAGGTGTTATTAGGTCTTAAAATGGTTAGAGAAAATTTTGAATTTTATACCCCGATTGAGAACGGAACTTTTTAGTTCTTAATGTTCTGGATAAACAAGAGCTAGGTTTCTAGTACGGAAAAGTTGATTTTTCAAACTAAAACTGAACTTACGAAGATAAAGATACTAATTAAGTATTATTTATATTGAACATTTCCATATGAATGGAAATATATCTTTCTTCATTGTTTCCTAAACTCTATTGAATATAGACAATTCAACATGAATTTCTTATTATTATTTAAGGCAAGCCGCGCCGCCATGGTGAAATTGGTAGACACGCTGCTCTTAGGAAGCAGTGCTAGAGCATCTCGGTTCGAGTCCGAGTGGCGGCATAAATATTCAAAATATTAATTCATATTAATAATATAGACACAATAGATCTAATAGAATCTAAAATATTTCAAATATTAGATTCTATTAGATCTATTTAATCCCCTCAATTTAAATTATTTAAAAGGGACTCTTATTTATGATATTTGCGACCTTAGAACATATATTAACTCATATTTCCTTTTCGATCATCTCAATTGTGATTCTAATTCATTTGATGAACTTATTAGTATACGAAATCGAAGGATTACGTAATTCGTCAGAAAAAGGGATGATAGCTACTTTTCTCTCTATAACAGGTTTTTTAGTTATTCGTTGGATTTCTTCGGGACATTTTCCTTTAAGTAATTTATACGAATCTTTAATTTTCCTTTCATGGAGTTTATCCATTATTCATATGATTCCGTATCTTGGGAATCATAAAAATGATTTAAGCACAATAACTGCACCAAGTGCCATTTTTACCCAAGGTTTCGCCACGTCAGGTCTTTCAACTGAAATGCATCAACCCGCAATATTAGTACCTGCTCTAAAATCTCAGTGGTTAATGATGCATGTCAGTATGATGCTATTGAGCTATGCAGCTCTTTTATGCGGATCGTTATTATCAGTTGCTCTTATAGTGATTACATTTCAAAAAAAGAATTGCTTAAGTTTAAGGAAGTCGTTTTTATTTGGTGATATGGAATATTTGAACGAAAAAGGAAGTTTATTAAAAAAGACTTCTTTCCTCTCATTTCAAAATTTTTACAAATATCAATTAATTCAGCGTTTAGATTATTGGAGTTATCGTGTCATTAGTTTAGGGTTTACCTTTTTAACCATAGGCATTCTTTCTGGAGCAGTATGGGCTAATGAAGCATGGGGTTCATATTGGAATTGGGATCCTAAGGAAACTTGGGCTTTTATTACTTGGACTTTATTTGCAATTTATTTACATACTAGAAATAGAAAAAAGAATGCAAAATTGCAAGATCAAGGCACGAATTCGGCATTTGTAGCTTCTATAGGATTTATCCTAATTTGGATATGCTATTTTGGGATCAATCTATTAGGAATCGGGTTCCATAGTTATGGTTCATTCCAATTAATATCTAATTGATAATTGAATAAAATAAACTATATAAAGAATACATCAAAAAATCGTCTGATACACAATGAAATTTTGTGCAAGTTTTTGAGAACCGTTTAAATAGAGTAATTATTCAAATGGTTCTCAAAAACTTGAGATATATCTCATTGCAATTCTAATTAACCCTTCCCTTCCTTTTTTTTTACGAACGAAGAATAGTGAGAATATGAAAGTTAAAGAATTCTAAGACTTTATTTCCAATTAATGAAATTTCTTGAATTTATTATTGAATCTAAAAATCTAAAAAAATAATGAGTATCTATAAAAATAATTAGATAATAGAACTTGTACCTTGTCAACCGATAACGAGAGAACAAAATCAGGATAAATACCAATTCCTATTACAGGTAGAAAGAGACAGATCGAAACAAATAGTTCTCGTGGTCCAGAATCAAAAAGATTCGATTTTGGAATATTGAATAGCTTGTATCCATAGAAAATCTGACGTAACATAGATAATAAAAAAATAGGAGTTAATATCATTCCAATTGCCATTACAAAAGTAATTAACATTTTTGACATGAAAAGATATTTTGGGCTGGTAATTAGTCCAAAAAAGACTAAGAATTCTGCAACAAAACCACTCATTCCTGGCAATGCAAGAGAAGCCATCGAGAAACTACTAAGCATAGTAAAGATTTTTGGCATTGGGATAGATATCCCCCCCATCTCTTCGAGATAAACAAAACGTATTCTATCACAACTTGTTCCTGCTAAGAAAAAAAATGCAGCACCAATCAATCCATGAGAGAGTATTTGTAAAATCGCTCCATTAAGTCCCATCCCAGTTAGAGAACCAATTCCTATAATTATGAAACCCATGTGAGATACGGAAGAATAGGCAATACGTTTTTTGAAATTACGTTGACCGAGAGAGGTTGAAGCTGCATAAATTATTTGTATTATTCCTACTATCACCAACCAGGGAGATAATCTAGAATGAGCGTGAGCTAATAATTCCATATTGATCCGAATCAATCCATATGCTCCCATCTTTAATAAGATTCCAGCTAAAAGCATACATGTACTGTAATGTGCTTCCCCGTGAGTATCTGGTAACCATGTATGTAGGGGTATCATCGGCGATTTGACAGCATAAGCAATAAGAAAACCAAAATAGAGTATTATTTCCAATGCTGCAGGATACGATTGATTAGCTAATTTTTCTAAATCTAATGTTGGTTCATTTGAACCATATAAACCCATGCCTAGCACTCCTATTAAGAGAAAAATGGAACCTCCGGCAGTGCACAAAATAAACTTTGTAGCCGAGTACAGGCGTTTTTTTCCTCCCCACATGGATAAAAGTAAATAAACAGGAATTAATTCTAATTCCCACATAATGAAAAAAAGTAAAAGGTCTCGAGAAGAAAATGATCCTATTTGGCCACTATACATTGCTAACATCAAGAAATAGAAAAATCGCGGATTTCGAGTAACTGGCCAAGCTGCTAAAGTAGCTAAAGTAGTGATAAACCCTGTTAGTAAAATGGGTCCTATGGAAAGTCCATCGGTTCCCAGTCTCCAGTGAAAATCAAAAAAATCGATCCATTTATAATCCTCCTTCAATTGGGTTAATGGATCGTCCAATTGGAAATGATAACAAAATACATAGGTCATTAGAAGGAGCTCTAGGATACATATACATAGAGTATACCACCTATACACCTTATTTCCCCTATGAGGGAAAAATACAATTGAAGAACCCGCAAATATGGGCAAAACAATAAGTATTGTTAACCAAGGAAAATAACTCGTGATAAAGACAAGATAAAATTAGACCAGAAAATCCCGCGCTCGGGAAAAGAATAATATATTTTCTTTTCTCGAGTACGGGCTTTTTTTTGTCGGTAAAGAGGAATCAAATGATTCAATTGGAGTTTTTTATCACATATTAATAAGAAAGACCCATGCTGCGAGTTGTTTCATGCCATAAATAAACACGGATACTCAAAAAATCCGTTGGACAAGCGGATTCACATCTTTTACAACCTACACAATCTTCGGTTCTTGGCGCAGAAGCAATTTGCTTAGCTTTACATCCGTCCCAAGGTATCATTTCCAATACATCCGTGGGGCAAGCTCGAACACATTGGGTACATCCTATACATGTATCATAAATCTTTACTGAATGTGACATTGGGTCTATAAATTCCAGTTTTGAACACAAAAGATTTTCGATCTGGTAAAAGAAGAAAATGAAATAAATCATATATTTTCTATTGTAAACACCAGACGAATCAATGATTTATCAATATTTTAAGAAAAAATAGATTTTTTAATCTGTTTATAAGAAAGGGCCAAGATACTTTGATTTTGATTTCAATAACCATGAAATATGAGTTTACGAATTAAATTCATGTTCATTTTATTCTATTTCTATATGTATATTTCTATAATACTAGAAATAGAATGAAGGATATTATTATATATTATAGATAAGATGAATACGGTTGTTATTAGGTTAGTGATAGAATAGGTTAGTAACTCTAAATTCTAAATCTATATGAAAAAAGAGAATAAAGAAAATAAATTCTAAAATAAGAAGAATAGAATAGAATATTCTATTAAATTCTAATTCTATTAGATTCTATTTAGAATTGAGAATATTTTAAAAGTCTTATGTTTTTCTTTCTATGTAAAAATAGAATAATTATGACTAATTATTCAGCAAATTCGATTGATTGATACGAGTTGATTTTCTGTTACGATAGATCGACGAAACAATAGCTAGCCCAATAGCTGCTTCAGCGGCCGCAATGGCTATAACAAAGATTGAGAAAATTTCTCCTTTTAATTGTCGACTATCAAATATATCGGAAAATGTGACGAGATTTATATTCACCGAATTCAGTATAAGCTCAAGACACATAAGTGCTCTAACCATGCTTCGGCTTGTGATCAGTCCATAGATACCAATAGAAAATAAATAAACACTTAGAAAAAGTTCATGCTCTAACATCATTAATAAATTCCTCATCTATCTCGATTCATTTAAATATGAACAAAAATGAAACTGATTCAGTTGACTAGCATAGAAGGATTACAAAGATATTCAAAGTAGATTGAAATAAAATGCAAAAAAAAAAGTTCTTATTTCTTATTCTATTAGATTATTGACGAGCCATAGTAATTGCACCTATCAAAGAAACTAAAAGAATTATAGAAATGAGTTCAAAAGGAAGATAAAAATCTGTGGATAAATGAATCCCAATTTGTTGAACGTTACTTATTAAGTCCTGTTCTATAATCTGATTTGATCTTGTAGTCCGAAAAATTCCAGACCATGAGGTATCTGGGATAATAGTCATTAATGAAAAAAAAATACTTGTACAAACCAGTGAAGTGATCCTATCTCCAATGGTCCACAAATAGGAATCATTGGAATATTCTGAACCGTTCATGAACATCACAGCAAATATTATTAATACATTTACGGCTCCCACATAAATAAGTAACTGTGCGGCAGCTACAAAATAGGAATTCAATAAAATATAGAATAAGGATATACAAACAAGAACCAATCCTAATGAAAAGGCAGAATCAATGGGATTGGTAAGTAATACTACTCCCAGACCTCCTAATATAAGAACTGATCCCAGAAATACTACAAGAATATCATGTATTGGTCCAGGTAAATCCATTATGAAATAAAAGAGAAATAAATAAGTCGAAATATTTCATGACCTTACTAAGGTTCCAGGAAAGGAACTCTTTTTTTATATGATACCTTCTTAATTGAATGAAAAACAAAATGAATATCATTAGTATAGATAAAATAAAGTTAGTTAGCTAATCCTACTTTATTCCAAACCAAATCTTACTAATTGGTAATCCGTTCTTGAACGGGTTTTTCTTTTTTCATTTGATTTGTTGAATTCATAACTGTTTGAATTGTGTAATCTCCAATTATTGACATTGGTAATCGACCTAAAGAAATTTGATTATAATTCAATTCGTGACGATCATAAGTGGAAAGTTCATATTCTTCAGTCATCGATAAACAGTTTGTTGGACAATACTCGACACAGTTACCGCAAAATATACAGACACCAAAATCAATACTATAATGAAGCAATTGTTTTTTCTTAATATTTTTTTCAAATTTCCAATCAACAATGGGAAGGTCTATTGGACATACCCGAACACATACTTCACAAGCAATACATTTATCAAATTCAAAATGGATTCGACCACGAAAACGCTCTGATGTGATTGATTTTTCATAAGGATATTGAATAGTTACAGGTAAACGATTTGTATGGGATAAGGTAATTATGAAACTTTGTCCAATGTATCTTGCGGCTCGTATTGTTTGTTTGCCATAATTCATGAACCCAGTAATCATAGGTAACATATTTTAGATATCCATGAATAAAATTTATGTTTCTTTCTCTTGGTTTAGATAAATTAGGAATATATAATATTCATTATTATTTTCTCTTAATTTCTTATTTTTGTTTATAGTTTATAGTGAAACAAGTTGAAAAGAAGTTGTCAATAATAGATTACCTAGAGAAATAGGTAAAAGAAATTTCCATCCAAGATTTAATAATTGATCCATTCTCATCCTAGGTAAAGTCCATCTTGTTGTGATAGAAATGAACAGAAACAAATAAGCTTTAGCTAATGTGATAAAGAGACTAATTGCTATTACAAAAACTCTAAACATTTGATTTATTCCAAAAAGTTCAGTAAGAGATATGTACGGAATATAAAAATTCCACCCACCTAAGTAAAGAACTGTTACAAATAATGAAGAAACTAATAGATTTAGGTAAGAAGCAAGATAAAAGAACCCGTATTTTATACCTGAATATTCGGTTTGATAACCTGCTACTAATTCCTCTTCTGCTTCTGGTAAATCAAAAGGTAATCTTTCACATTCTGCTAGAGAAGATATTAGAAAAACTAGAAACCCTATGGGCTGACGCCACAGATTCCATCCCCCAAAACCATATTTGGACTGTGCCTCAATTATATCAACTGTACTTGAACTGTTAGATAATTATAGTCGATGATAACATCACTGCTCCCATCGCTATTACAAAACCGTACATGAAACCTAAGCTTCATACGGCTCCTCTATGGCCACAAAGAAATGTAAGGTAAGGACTTGTTTAGTATTATTGCTCTCCTTGAACCCTAGGTAAATACAATGTAAAGATAAACTGGAGGTTGGAGAGTCCTCAATTCGACCAATAAAATTCTGTCTGCTAGAATAAGAAAAAGCACTTCCGAATTTATCTCATCCCTTAAAATGATATTATAATGAAAATAATCAAAATTGATCTTTGTTTAGTAATAACTTAATCCTTCAATCAAATACTGGTTCTATTCATAAATAGAAAGAATTGGGCATTAGTTAATGAATCATGATAAGAATTCCCATATGCATATTTATGAAGAAAAAAAGAGTTTCTTATTATTCCCGTTTTATTCTTTTTTTTCTTCTAATATCGTATTGCATTCTATTTGTCTTGTTCCTGTTCTTCTTTCTGAAAACTAAAAAAAAAGGTAAAGAAAATAAAGGATTAATTCGTTCTTGATAGTCATTTTTTTAATAAGCGAATAGTAGCATACTCTAGATCGGAATCGTGGGGAAGTACTGCTTGATCATTTCTACCAACTCCAAGCCCTTTTTATGATTCGTTTTATGCAAAGTTTTATGCAAAAATCCCTTTTTTTGATACCTTACATTATTTCAATTACTCATCCTTTGCGTACTTTGGTGTTCCTAACTGCCCACTTCTTTTTGATTGATCCCCAGTATAGTAATAAATACAGTTGATCTTTTGCATCCGCTTCAAGATATGACGACTAAGAAAATAATCTCAATCTTGGGATAAACAACTTATGTTTACTTCAATTTTCTTCTTGTACCTAGGGAATGAGATTTTTATTGTTTTACTGCAAATTGAGGAGCAGTTTTGTTTCACTCATATAACTATCTGGTTTAACTCATCGAACTGAAATTTTTCATAAAAAAGATGAAGATATTTATTCAAGACATTCAATTTATTTATTTCATATTCCTATTTACATATTGAATTCTATTTCTATAAAATAGAAATAGAAAAGAGATAAAAAAGTTCATGTTCCAACGAATCACACGTAGAGATATTGCTAACACACATATAGTTAATGGTATTTCATAACTAATCGATTGAGCTGCAGCTCGTAGACCACCTAAAAAGGAATACTTATTATTTGATCCATATCCTGACATAAGAAGACCAATAGGGACAATACTTGAAAAGGCAATCCATAAAAAAACACCTATACTGAGATCAGCTAAAACAAGGTGATATCCAAAAGGAATTACTAAATAACTTAGTAGAATTGATATAAACCCTATAGAAGGTCCAACCCTAAATAAACGAATATTACCTCTAGATGGAATAACATTCTCCTTCAAAAGTAGTTTGGTCCCATCCGCTAAAGCTTGAAGAATTCCTAATGGTCCGGCATATTCAGGTCCAATACGTTGTTGTATTACTGCAGAGATTTTTCTTTCTAACCACACAATGACTAATACTCCCATTGTGATTCCGAAGACAAGGGTTAAAATGGGGACAAAAATCCATATGAGTCCATATACTTCTTTTAAGTATTCTAATCTATAAAAAGAATTAATAGTTTGTACTTCTGTCGTATCAATCATCATTTCAACGATCAACTTCTCCCATAATAATATCGATACTACCTAATATCGTCATGATATCAGCCAATTTCATTCTTTTAACTAGCTGGGGAAGAATTTGCAAATTGATGAAACCGGGTGGACGAATTTTCCATCTCCAGGGGAAAACATTATTATCTCCTATTAAATAAATTCCTAATTCTCCTTTTGGAGCCTCTACCCTTACATAAAGTTCTTGTTTTAACAATTCAAAATTGGGTGAAAGTTTTTTAGTAAGAAATCTATATTCAAAATTATTCCATTCGGAATTATTTGGCCTATGAAAACGCCGGTTTTCTAAATTCTCATAAGGTCCTCCAGGAATTCCTTCTAGAGCCTGTTGAATAATTTTTATGGATTCTTGCATTTCACCGATTCTTACTAAATAACGAGCTAATGTATCGCCTTCTTTTTGCCATTTGACTTCCCAATCAAATTTATTGTAACACTCATAGCGATCAACTTTACGAAGATCCCATTGGATTCCAGAAGCTCGTAACATTGGTCCTGATAAACCCCAATTTATTGTCTCTTCCCCACCAATAATGCCCACTCCTTCGACTCGTTCCAAAAAAATAGGATTTCGCGTAATGAGTTTTTGATATTCAACAACTTCTGTTAAAAAATAATCACAAAAATCAAAACATTTATCTATCCAGCCATAAGGTAAATCCGCAGCTACTCCTCCGATGCGGAAATAATTATGCATCATCCGCATACCTGTGGCGGCTTCAAATAGATCATATATTAATTCCCTCTCTCTTAAAATATAGAAAAAAGGAGTCTGTGCACCAATATCGGCCATAAAAGGTCCAAGCCATAACAAATGGGAGGCTATACGGCTCAGTTCCAGCATAATAACTCTTATATAACTGGCCCTTTTAGGCACTTGAACACTTTCCAATCGTTCTGGTGCATTTACTGTTATTGCTTCTGTGAACATAGTAGCTAAATAATCCCAACGTGTTACATAAGGCAAATATTGTATAATTGTTCGGTTCTCCGCTATTTTTTCCATCCCTCTGTGTAAATAGCCCAATATAGGTTCACAGTCAATAACATCTTCACCATCCAGAGTAACGATCAGCCGAAGAACACCATGCATTGATGGGTGGTGAGGACCCATATTGACTATTAAAAAATCTTTTCTTGTAGCCGGTACAGTCATCTTTTTTTTCCTTAATTCATTATTTCATGAATTTATTAAACTGAAAAAGAAAAATAACAAGGATAATAAGAAACTCAAAAAAGAAATTCAAATTGAAATTGAATTAACGAGTTTTTGGTTCCCGAATATCTAACTGATCCATTAATTTCTTATAACGCACTTTATTTTTCTTTGACAAATAAGTCAATAATCGTTGACGTTTTCCCAGAATTATTCGTAGACCCCTTTGCGATAAAAAATCTCTTTTGTGCAATTCTAAATGTAAAGTAAGTCTACGTATCTTACTGGTAAAATGGAATACTTGAAATTCAACAGACCCACTATTTTCTTCTTTTTCTTCTTGTGTAATAACTGAGATGAATGAATTTTTGACCATAAATTAAGATTTATATTTTTATTTTCTGTGAATTTTACCGATCAGGAAAAATAATAATATTGATTATGCCAGTTCTTTTTATCTAGTATACATCAAAATTGGGTTTCGTTCATATACTACTTTTTTTTTTTCTTTATGTGATTTTATGTGATTTTTATGTGGTTTATGTTTTGTATATTTGAATCAAATATACAAAACATAATAGACAAAACATATATGTATTCACGAAATATAACAATTTATTTTTACTTCAAAGGATTTCGCTCTTCCTAGTGAAAATTTGTACACTATGAAATCAGCATCGTATATTAGAATCTTACACAGTGTCTATGTTTGTCTTTCATCTATCGAATATTTTACACGATATGTAGGAAATTCAATATAAATTATAAATTTTTTTTATTTTTCATTGGAATTGAATTCATTCTGAATTGTGAATACATATGTATTCTTGACATACTGAAACGACTGCTGTTATTGGTATCAAACCAATAGCGATTCATACAAGCTACATCTTCTAATCGATAATTGGGCCAAAGAAACAATTTGAATTTAATGAAATTTTTTCTATCTGTATTAATATGTTTGTCCTCATTCAAAAATTGCCCACAGTTTCTTATTTTTTTTTCATTACAAAATCTTGGATTTCTATCCACAACATTAAAATTCCGGGAATTGAAACAAATTCGAATTCGAAATTCTCTACGACGTCTGGGAGATAGAATATTTTCAGGAACAAGTAAATCATAATGATTTTTGTCTCCACTCAAAAATATGTTGCTGTGTCGTGCAATGGATTTTTCAAAACCCCCTTTCTCAATATATCTTTTTTTTATGTATTTTTTATTTGTTTGGTGCTTATTTTTATCGACCAATGAAATATCCATAGTTTGATATATAAGATATTTTCCGTCCCTTTGTATAGATACATAAATTGGTTCAATAATAAATATTCCCTTTCTTATCAATTCTGCAAGAACTAGGTCCTTTTGAATCAGCATTTTATCTAGATTTGTTTCATTTCTTTCAATCGAAGATATCACAATTTCCTTTGGATTTCTAAGTCTAAGTAGGAGACAATATATTTTGATATTTTTCATCATTTTCTTATTCAAGAGATCAGCCCATCTTAGTTGAAAAAAAAAATATTTTTTCAAAAAGAAATCTAGTTCCATTTCATTATTGCTCTTATATTGTTCTTTTTTTATATCCTTTTTTCTTTTTAATAGTAATATTGCGCAATCTTCTTCAACAGTTTTTTTATCTTTTTTTTTCTTAGAGGATTTCTTTGGATTTACGTTAATGTTTGTACTTTTTTCACTTATAGAAAACTGAAAAAAGAGTGATTTGATTGGTATGATCCAAGGTTTCGTTTTATATTCATCAAAAAGTAGTAAAAATTCTGGGAAGAACCATGTTTCTAGATTGGATATAATATCATGATTTGATGCGGTATCATATAACCTTTCTTTATTCATTCCCATGCAATCAAAAAAGAAATTTTTTTGATTGAATGGTTTGATCTCTTGATAAATTGTAGGATAAAAAAGATCTTTTTTTTTTATTTTTTTTAAATTATTAATTTCATTCTTAGTATTTTTTTTTATCTTGATGCCAATATGTGTATTGGTCCAGATCTCAATATTTTTTAGAAAACAAAGAGAAAGATGAAGAATTTTCCAATCAAAATATTTTCTATCCAAATTTGTATTCCTCTCAATAGGATATCCTTTTTCTAGATAATCATTATTAGGTATACTTACCAATACATAAAATGATTCAGGTTTCGATGTATTGAAATGATATGGAATTTCTTGGTTCCCTTTTCTTTCTAATGTTGATCCAGAAATGTATAAATTAGGAAGGCTTATGTATTTAGATGATAAAAGATCATATCTGTAATGTTTTTTCCATTTGTCTTTTTGACTCATAAATGAATTCGTTGCATGAATATTTTTATTCATGGAATAAATAAATTGGTATTTTTTATCTAAATCAAATTGGTTTGATTCCTTTTTTTGAATCCTACGATGTTTTTTGATTCTATTTCGCCATTCTTTAGGCATTAATCGAGACTTTTTTTTTTTAGAGAAATCATATTGATAATGACCTTTTAACCAGTTTTTCCATTCGTTCATTATATATGTATGAGTTTGATTATGTCTTGATTTATGATTAAATATCCCGTGTATCATACAAGAGTCTTTTAAATTAGCCTTAAAAAAAGGATAGCTCCCTTGATATTTAAGTACAGGTCTCAATTTAGACTTATTAAGTAATTGGTTTTGTGATATTTTGTAAAAAACATATGCTTGGGACAGGGAAGATAAGTTCCAATAAGTATTGGAATTTTTCTTGCTATTCTGAGTATTATCAGTATTTGAAAACACTTTTTTTATAGTCAAAAGAAAATTCATTCTATTTTGATTTGGTTCATTGTTGTAAATGGATTTATTAAAGATCTTTTTTGTTGATTCAAATAAAAATTGTGCATTGATCTTAGAAATGGTAATGGTACATAGCAAAATATTTATGTATATTTTTTCAATGAATGATTTGATAAAATAGTGTGATTTACGCATTAATCGGATATTTTTCCTTTTTACTATTTTCCAAATGTGTTTCTTTGATCCCGATAATTTATTATCATAAATTAGAACTATTTCTTTTTTTTTCTTGCCTTTTGCAGTTCGTTCAATTTGATTCCTTATTTTGATTGTCTTATCAGAAAGATCTTTCATTCTTCTTTCTATTAGTGAATAATTGAACCAATTCAACGTTCCATTTAGAACGGACGATTCGCGAAGAATCTTATTATTTATTTTCAAATCTTTTTTGTTTTCGTTCGGTTCATATACTTTTTTTTGCCTCAATTCAAATTGATTATTTAGATTCTCCTTTTTTTTCAATATTAGGTTGATAATTTTGATGACTCCTTTTGTTTCGTCTTTTCTAAAGGATTTTATTTTTTTTAAAGATTTGAAAACTTGTAAAAATCTATTTTTCACCTTTTTTTTTTTTTTTTGAAGTTCTTTATAAATAGGTTTAAAAAAAAAAGGTCGTTTTCGGGGAGGACCAAAGGGAAGTTTCGCTTCCTTTCCCCAGACTGTTAAAAAACAAACTTTTTGTTTTTTATCTTTTTTTTTCATTAGATCTCTATGATGAGATTGTGCCTTATGTTTTCTCCAAGGTTTTAGACAGAAAGGATATTTAATCTTTATCTGAATACCGTCGATTAACATCTGCATACCATTGCTTAACCAATCTTGGTTCAATTCTTTTTCTGGGAATTCAACACCATTATAGGCGCATTTAATATGCATTTCTCTATTCCATTCCTTAAAATCCGCATCCCACTCAGGAATTTGGAATAATAATATACGGAAAATATTTTTAGTTATTATTAAGAAAGGCAATATAATGTATTTTCTAAGAAGAGATTGGGTTACTAATAGTAAACTTCTTAGTATATGAAGAAATAGAAAAGTATTCCAAACTCCTGATATTTCTGTCTGTTCCTTTTTATATTTTTTTTCTTCTTTCTCCTTTTCTTCCTTTGTATCTTCATTTTCAAAATAGGAAATTTTGAATTCTGATTCTTGTTCTCTGCCCATCCAATTCCTAAAAAAGAGATTCTTCATTTCATTAATATTAAAAAACGAAAAAAAAGATGGTTTGTCTAGACGATCCAAAAAAAGTGGGGAATGTACATTTACTTTAAAGAGGTCCCAAATAACTGTTTTACGTCTTTGAGCGCGCATAGATCCTTTGATTAGATTGCGACGAAAATCTGATTGTTCTGAATAATGTAGCAAAATAACCTCTCCCTCTTCTCCCTCTTCCGTTTGATCATCATTTTTAATATGATTAGTAATAATATTAGTATCCATATCTTTAATACTATAAAGAAACTTGGTATTCGGATCATTATCGTCATAAATTATCACATTTTGAAATCTTCTTGAATTAATCGCGTAAGCTTCTTCCTCGAATTCTTCTTCATTTCCTTCTTCCTCTTCTCCCAAATTCTGGTTTAATTTGTATGACCATCGAGAAACTTTTTTACTTATTTCTTTTCTTATAATTCCAATAGATTTCTTTTTAATTGTTTTTTGATCTTTTTTATGTGTTTTAATTACATCAAATATAAATTGTAAATATTTTGCTTGACTTTCTGAATCAATTCCTTTTTCTTCTGTACAATGAAAAAATGATTGACGGTGAAGTTTTACGGAATCATTAAGAAGTAGATCATGAATCTTATTTAGAAAAAAAAATTCTACTAAATCTTCTGTATCTGTATAAGTATTCATGATTGCGCATGAATCTAATTTTTTTATCGTTCCTCGATAAGATCCGTTGAAAAAAGGATCGTATGCTTTTGGTAAACATTTTTTTTTTTTTTCATCATCACATAATATGATTCTTTTTTCAAGCATATCCAGACTAGGGGATCTCTCATTTTTTTCTCTAATTTGGATTCGACTTCTCAATTCATTGTTCAAATTGCACTTTTTTTTTTCATTAGTATAAATCCAAGAATTATAAAGATCTTCGTCATATAGTTTTTCTATTATGTACAAAGAAATTATTCGTTCTAGCATTTCCGAAAAAGTCGATAAACTGGGCAGATATGTAAAAGATATTATTTGTTTTCCATCATTTGTACATGGAAAAAAAAAAAATTGTGACATTTCATTACGTAAAGCATTTTCTAATTTATCATTTTTTATATATCGTAATGGACGATTCCATCGTTTATAATCGAAAAGAAAAGTGACAACGGTTTTTTCTATCTTTTTATTCATTCTTTTCTTTTTCTCTTCTTTCAGTCTTCCCAATTCCCAATTCTCTTGATGGTTCTCCAGATCAGAATCTTCGTAAACTGGGCTATCTTGATCTATATAGCGTGCCTCTTGAAAGTGAAATTCATCCTTTGTTTTTTCCTTTCCATTCATTCGGATCTCTTCCGTTTCATCTATTTTGTCCAGATCCTCCTTTTCTTCCGAAC